TTTTATAGATCGTTCCGCAACGCGTTTTGAACTATTTAAAATCAAAATATCTGAATTTCCAATTCCATTGGAGTCCAATGGAGTAATGTATGATAGGAATCATACTCTTTCAATCAAAGAAATATTTCAATGATTCCCATGTTTGTATTTCGAAAGGAAAGGGATCCAGATGATTGGAAATTTTTTCCAATCGAATTCTTCTGAAATTTTCTATTTCAATTAAGGGGCTCTTACGATCCTTATAGATTAGATGGATACTGAGGAAGACCGGACCTTTTTTTGATCCCTCTTTACTCTTCAAAGAAGAAGTCGTTTTGCTAAGTGTATACGCACTTTCTATGAGAAATGATATAGACATAGTGGTTGTCTAACGAGAGACTATGCAATAATAAGATCTTGCCTCGGGCGAGTCACATATTGCGCATTTACCGCTGGGTTTCTAATTTTAGAAAGGAGATTTTTGCTTTATCGACTTATTTCATATCATGGTTCGGGCGTTAAAAATCGGTGAGGTTTACTCTTCCTTTTCGAAATCCGAAGAAGTGCCCGTGGGCCTCCTGTCAATAGTTAAATCAATTATTTCTTCGGAATACTAAAAAAAAGATTACTACGCGATTTTAGTAACCTATATGCCCATATCGTTTTTCAATCATTGATTCTTTCCATAACTACCGATATTCAGATTGGAAATCATAAAAAATCTAGTAATTCGAATCATAATTAGAATCATAAGATAAGAGTTAAGACGATTATTTCAGATTGATCGGAACAAGTAGATGTAGCAAATAAATCGAATTGGGTGCTATGTCAATTCCATACAATATAGGGAATTGATATACACATATATGAAGAGAATATTGTAGATTGATCTATATAAAATGAAGCCTCTATCTTTATTCTAGAGTAGAACTTTATAGACTAAGAGATAGATAGTATGGTAAGAAAGAAATAGATGAATCTTTCTTACCATACTATCGAATTCATAAAATACTGCCGATTATAGTCCGCTCATTTCATTTAAGACGCGAAATTGGAATCCTTTTCATTTTACTTCGTCCATTTTTGATAAGAACTCAGAAGGAAAGTTTCATTCAATTAAATTTGAAAATTCATTGGAATTAATCATTTTGACTGACTGTTTTTACGTAAATGATAAGTAGAAAAGCGGTAGGAACTAGAATGAATAGTGCAGTAGCAATAAATGCAAGAATATTTACTTCCATAATCTCATCGGTTTTTTTACTTCGCAATAACTCGGGATTTAATCCCATAGAGATGATAAACCTTTCGCCTGTAAATTCAATGAATGAATTACCTCTCGACGATCTTGAATCGAATCAATATCATGAATAACAATATCTGAGCTATCAAATCAATTCGCCGTCGAGACTTGAATAGTATAACATAGGAAGTTCTTTTATCCATACCGAATCCAAACTTTGATTCCTGACCCAATCAACCCAAAATTCCTTTATTTATCATTTGTTTCCCTTCTTTTTTCTATAACGTACCTTACGTCTTCCTTGTACAATCATCTGATGAAGTATCATCAGATTGCCCTTCCACTTCGATTAGTCACATAGTTACAAACCCAAACAAACAAGAAAAGTGAAATGGAAAAAAAAAGAGTTAAGTTCGAAACCCCTTGTGATTTTTTGGAAGACGAAGACAAAGAAGTTTGATAAAGATGAGGCCGGTATAAAAGATCTAATATCACTATGTTTAGGGTTTGTTATTTCTTCGATGGGACCTTCCAAAAAAATGGAAAAATAGGAAAGAAAAAAAGCCCCTTTGTTTTGGAAATGGAATTCTGCCCCCTGACATCCTTTCATAGAAAGGGAGAAATTAATGGATGTATTTGTCGGGACTGACGGGGCTCGAACCCGCAGCTTCCGCCTTGACAGGGCGGTGCTCTGACCAATTGAACTACAATCCCAGGGAAATAAGGGATCTACCAGAAAATTGGATTCTTTTTTTTATCTTCGTATTTCGTATGGGGTATTTCGGAAGGACAAGGGGGTTATACCATCTCATGGTAGATTGGCGAATTATTGGGCCGAGCTGGATTTGAACCAGCGTAGACATATTGCCAACGAATTTACAGTCCGTCCCCATTAACCGCTCGGGCATCGACCCAGGAAGAATCCACTTTAGGCTTATTGGTAATCCATGATCAACTTCCTTTCGTAGTACCCTACCCCCAGGGGAATTCGAATCCCCGCTGCCTCCTTGAAAGAGAGATGTCCTAAACCACTAGACGATGGGGGCCGACTTGCCCAACCGCCCGCATACTATGATCATAGTATGAACAGTTTTTTGAAATTGTCAATATAATGGAATGGTATGATTAGACTCGCGGGATCTTTCCGTTTTTCAGAATTGTATAGAATTTTTCGATTCGTCATCCATATTCATGAATCGTTCATTAGAATATTCGAATCGCCACACTCTATTTAATCTATATAAATTATATAAATAGAGTATAGAAATCTATATTATT